TCGCTCAAGAAAGACTCCAGAAGATATTAATTGTAAATAAGAAGACTGTTTACGAATAAACAGGAATAGATATTCGAATTCATATACATAAGAATTATGTAAGAACCAAAAGAATCTTTTCTTTCTTTTTGAAAAGACGTAAATAAATTTCTTTGAAGTAATGAGATTATTCAAATTATGAGATTCGTGGAAAAACAATCGCAATAAATGCAAAGAAGGAACATCTTTGATCCAGCATTGAAGGATTTGAACCAAGATTTCCAGATGGATGGGATAGGGTATTAGTAGATCTGACACATAATTTAAATGTAATAATTTATCCTCTAAAAAGGGAAATATTGAATGAATAGATCGTAAATTCTGATATTTTGGTATCCTTTTTTCTTCAAGGGAAGATACTAATCGCGATGAGAATGGAATTTCCAGAATGACTCCAAAACCTTCTGATACCATTTGAGAATAAAAATGAGAAGAAAAAGAATTCTTGTGACCCCAAAATCCATTTTGGTTAGAATCATTCACCGAATAAATCAAAGGTTTCTGTTGATACATTCGAGTAATTAAACGTTTTACAAGTACTAAACTAGATTTATTGTCATAACCAATAATTTCCACAGGTTCATAAAAAATCAAACTATTGAAGCTATGATAATGAGCAAGTGAGTAAATATACTCTTGAAGGAGTAGCGGATAGAGGAAGTTTTGTTGCCAAAATCTATCTTTTTTAAATCTAAATATCCTTGTAATTCTGCCATTTAAATACATTTCTACTGTAACCAAAAAAGGGAGGCACTTCTTGTGTTATGAAATGATACTATAGTGCAATATGGTCAGAACGGCGTATACGTATGTTGTGTTTCTCTTATACTCTTATACTAAAATACTATTTAGAATAAACTATAATAATAAGAATAAAATAAAAAGTAAAAGATTATAGAAAAGTAAGAACAAATAAAGAATATATACCCCGGAGACAGAGAGCCTAATCTACAGATCTTTTTCCTTTCCCTTTCTATCGAATTTGGTTTTCTTTTCCTTGTTAATATAACAAACAAGGAATAAAAATAAGAAAAAGGGGTAAAAATAGTTTATTTTCGCAACCCAATCACTCTTTTGATTTTGGAAAAAAAGATTATTTTTTTATCACTATACTATTTCTTCTACATATCGGTCTCCAATCTACAATAAAGAATAATTAGGATTAAGAAAAAAAGAAGAAATGGTCCACTAACAATTCAAAAGAGAACCTTTTCCCACATCAGGCACTAATCTATTTTTAACGATTAATTAGTAATTTGATCGGGTAATCATTCAAATTAAGAAAGGAAGCTCGTTGCTTTTTTGTCTTACTCAAATTGGAGCCTTAAGGCTCTATCCATTTATTCACTAGACCCGAAATACTTGACTAAACTTTAAAAATTTTAGAAAATATTCTTCTTTTTTATATTTTTGATTCTTTTTACGACATGCTTTTTTTTCCATTCATTACCTTTCAGGATCAGTCGCGGTCTTATAAACTCTACCAATAGTCTAGACGAATTCCTTCATCCAAATGTGTAAAAGATCATAGTCGCAATTAAAAGCCGAGTACTCTACCGTTGAGTTAGCAACCCAGATCAATATGAAGTGTAGATATGATCGAAATAAAAAAAATCTAGCAAACTCATTCATTTTACTCAAATGAAGGAAATGGCCAATAGGAAATGTAATGGGGATAAAAAGATCTATTTATATACGATCAAATTATATTTGTTTGATACACCATTGTCAATATGAATGGACTTTTTAGAAAACAAATTTCTATAAAATTTATTGAAATTTGTTAAACTTTGATCGGAAAAAAAAGAAGTAATAAGGAAAAGGTAGAGATAGAAAAAATAGTGGCTTTCTTTAATCAAAAAAAGAAAGGTACAATACAAATACAATAAGAAAGGTTACCCCCCCTTGTTGGGGGGTTCACAAAAAGAAGCAAGAAAAAAGAAATACGAATAATAAAAATACTAATAAAATAAGTATGAATAGAACAAGAAAAGAAGAAATTTTGAATAAAGAATTACACAAAGATAGGTACTAGTTACCCTATACTTTTCCTTTTTTTATTCATGATTCTTGTTTTTCTTTTCAAAAGAAATTCGAAATTCTTTAAAGAATTCTGCTTTCCTTAAAATATCATAAACAGTTCCTGTGGGTTGAGCCCCTTTTTCAAGGAAATCTAAAATAGCAGGAACATTTGAATAAGTTTGATTCTTTATCGGATCATAAAAACCCACCTTTTGAAGATCTCTTCCTTCTCTTCGGGATCGAACATCAATTGCAACGATTCGATAGATGACTCATTGGGATAGATGTAGATAAAAGATGCCCCCCCTAGAAACGTATAGGAAGTTTTCTCCTCATACGGCTCAAGAAAAAATGATTCTAATTTCTAGAATTTCTCTTTCTATCTATATAAATAGAATAAAGTATAAATAGAATAAAGAGAAATGGATCCATAAAGAATTAGGTTGTAATTTGAGCCTTTTTCCTTCTTTACAGAAAACGAAATTTCATTTGTACTCCTAACTCAAGTTGGATAGTTTTGAAAGAGTTCGAAAGGGAATCCTTCGAATTTATTGAGCTGTCTCTAACCTATTTTTTTCTCCTTTCGGATATCTTTTTTTTTACTCATTATGATCCAATTGTTGAGACAAGTTAAAATAGTGTTTCCTTGTTCCGGAATTTGTTGTCTTTGCTTTGCGCTTTGTGAAATCATTAGGTTTAGACATTACTTCGGTGATCCTTACTCCTTTTTCAAAAGGCAGCAACATACCCTTTGTTCTTTCTATGGAAAAGGTCAAAATCATGCGAACGATTGATTCCTTTGTGATACACTCTTGATCTAAACAGTTTGAAAATTTCGACAAATTTGATCTTTTTTCATTTCAAACTTGTTCAAAAACGAACCTCCCCTTTTATATATTGATGATATATTTACAAAGTTGGTCTAACTTATTGATTGTCACTAACCCTAGATTATTTCCCCGATAAATGAATGAATCATTTTTGCTCGAGCTCCATCATATGCTATACCTTTCTATACCATTAATATCTTTATTTAGCAACCCAAGACAAATTCAATCAGGTTCCTAGCAGAACAAACTATGTCGAGACAAGAGCATCTTCATTCGTATAGAAAATGGTGGATGTCAGAATCCACATCCAATCATGTCCTTCAAGTCGCACGTTGCTTTCTACCACATCGTTTCAAACGAAGTTTTACCATAACATACCTTTAATTTTAATTTGGAACCGTATGCAATTGATTCAATATGGAATCATGAATAGTCATTGGCTGAACCAATACATAAGAATCTACACTTATCTATAAGTGTTTATCCGGAAAGGATTTAACTTAAAATTACCCCATATTTTCTCATGTGAATAATATCACATGAAAAAAGAAGTTTTAAGCAAACTTATTTACATCTTCAACAGATCTTTCGGGATTGTCCATACTGAAAGATCTCTCTTTTTCGTTAAAAAAAAATAAATTATAGAAACCTCAAAAAAAGACTTTGACTTTACTTTCATTTAAATGAAAAAGAAATCCTCATGAATGGAGAAAAGTTTTGAGCCACTTTAACTAAATACTATACTAACTAATAACTAAATAATAGACTAAAATAAATATTTTTTATTCAATTATAGAATAATAAGATAATATTCATAAGCAAAATATAAAAGATATACAATATATATGTCATAATAATGTATTTATATATTCTAATATTAATATATTCTAATATTAATATCTTAATTGAAAATATTCATAATGAATATTTTTTCATTTTTTATTTATGAAATATGATTTTATGATTCTAATATTATGATTTACTTCTTTTTTAGCATCTCAAATTGAATCTGATTTTCATTTAATTTAAAAAAGAGAGATAGTTTGAGAATAAAGTTTCTTTGTTTTCATTAATATGGAGTAGAAAAAAGTAGAAAAAGTAGAGAAAATAAGAATCCTCAAATTCTGATCTTTTTGCATCCATTTCCATCATATAAAACAAAGAATCGTTAACGAAAGTAATCACAAATAGTTAAGAATAAAAGACTTTAGTAATAAAAATAAAAAAGTAAAAAAAAAGATATAATCATTCTTAAAATTCAGATTGTATAACATTGTATCCAACATTAAACAGAAATTTGTTGAATTAGATTTTCAATAGATCAATAGAGAAGAATCTTTCGTTTCTGATGCAAACGATCTGGGACGGAAGGATTCGAACCTCCGAGTAACGGGACCAAAACCCGTTGCCTTACCGCTTGGCCACGCCCCATTTTTATTTGGTCTAAGAAAAACTAAGATAAATATTGGTTATTCGTCAATAACCAACCAAAAGAAATATAGGACATGTTGTCACTAGGATTCAACACAATAGATAGAGAATCAAAAAGATTAATTGATCATTACTTAGAATTCAATTAAGATATTGTATGAAAATAGAATTCCTTGTATTCTTATTTGATTGGGGAGAAGTCAAATAAAAAGAAGAATTTCTTTCTTTTATCTCTGCCTTTTTATTTTCAATTTTCCCTCAGAAAAATAACTCAATCCAATCTGATAATTTCTTATCATTTCAATTTCATTTGAATCTTTAAGAACAAGAAAAGAATATTTGTTATGTTTAATATCTTTAGTCTAATCTGTCTCTGTCTTAATTCTACCCTCTATTCGAGTAGTTTTTTATTCGCCAAATTGCCCGAGGCTTATGCCTTTTTCAATCCAATCATAGACTTTATGCCGGTTATCCCTTTACTTTTTTTTCTCTTAGCCTTTGTTTGGCAAGCTGCTGTAAGTTTTCGATAACAAAAAGATGATATTTTAATTCTGAAAATAAATAAGATTCAGATAAGTCTGGACATTAGAAACCCTCGATTCAAAAAGCGAAATTTTGGTATTTTCTATTTTATATTGAATTTGAATAAGGGAAGGGGCGATTATCTTTAATCAGATAATCAGCTTAGTACTTTTGTTCTGACCTTTCCTTTATAAGATCCCATACAATATCTAATTATAGATATGGATATATGGCAAGAAATTTTTGGTAAGGAAAAAATATGAATCTTATTACATTAGAAAGAAATTCGTGAAAATAGATGAAAAAAAACTTCCTTTTTTTCATCTTTAGAGCGTCATATAGTCATATAAAAATAGCGTAAAATAGTGTATAGGGTGTGTCATAAAATAGGTGATCTATTTCCTTAAACAAAAAATGATCTTATCTTATCTTGGAGATTTTTAATGCTGACTCTTAAACTATTTGTTTACACAGTAGTAATATTCTTTGTTTCTCTCTTCATCTTCGGATTCTTATCTAATGATCCGGGGCGTAATCCTGGGCGTGAAGAATAAAAAAGAGATGAGATTCATTTTTACTTTTTCCTTGATTTTTTCATAGGTAAATGTATAAATAAAATGTATAAATAAATGGAATAGATGCTAGAAGATTCATAAAATAAAAGAATCAAAATTTATTCCAATTCTAAAATCTTAATTGATCAGAGGGGGTCGGAGAGAGAGGGATTTGAACCCTCGGTACGAATAATTCATACAACGGATTAGCAATCCGACGCTTTAGTCCACTCAGCCATCTCTCCCCATTCCAAATTGGAAATTTATCATGTGATTTTACACGTGAAGTCAAGATTGAGAACAATTTTTATTTTTCTTCAATAATTCGAAAAACAGATCTCTCCAATAGAAAGAATACTTTACTTCTTTTATTTTGTACAAAAGGTTCATTTCCCTGGCCTGGTTAAGTACTTCTTTTGTTACGACGAATAAAAATTGTTATTGAAACAAGAAGAGTAATTTTCATTGCCATTCCTAATTAGTAGGAATTCTTTAAAGAATTCTATTTCTATTCTTTCTATATTATAGACTTTCTATATTATATATTCTATTATTATATTCTATAATAATAGAATATATTAGCTATTTATATTGAAATATTCAAGATTCTATATATATTCTTAGTATATTATACTACCTTATATAGTAATTCCTACCTTATATAGTAATTCCTACCTTATATAGTAATTCTAGTAAATTAGAGTATAAATGAGTAGAAATTAGAATAGTGAGTCTTTCTAGTAAAAGTGTTCTAGTAATTCTATTCTATTCTATAGTAATATAGTACTAATATTTTTCAATCTTTTTCGTCTTTCTTTGATTATTCTTAAGTATAAAATTCGGAAATTGATCAATGAAAAACAAATTTCATTCTAAATGAAAGTTGAAGTTCAGTATTATATTCATATTAATAATGAATATGTAGCGGGTATAGTTTAGTGGTAAAAGTGTGATTCGTTCTATTAACAACTTCAATAGTTAAGGGATCTTTCCATTTTTTTCATATTTAATATTCCGATCAAAAACTTTATTTCTTAAAAAGATTTAATCCTTTACCCCTCAATAGGACATTTGAGGAAAGAATATACATTCTCACGATTTCTATCCAAAAGGCAATCAGAATTTTAATAAAAAATTGGATTATGGAGTCGAGAAGCATAATTTTTTTGAATTGGTTCAATTATTCCAATTCAATGAGTATGAATAAAGGATCTATGGATGATAGTACAAAACTTTCAATCGTAACTAAATCTTCAATTTTTGCGCTGAAAAAGGGGGGAAATTGAAGCCAAATAGCTCGAAAATGATGGTTTTGGTTTACTAGAACCCTCGGCTTCTTGTTTCAGCTCGGTAGAAACAAAATTATTTTCCTTAGGATCCTACGAGTAGAAAAGAAATAGGGAACGAAGTAACTAGACTAGAGACTAGAAAGATTTGATAGAATCCCTCTCTTCTATAGGGATCATCTAAAAAGCAAGTAGCTTTAGATGCATTCGTAAAAAAAGCTGACATAGATGTTATGGATCTCATTTTTTCTATGGTAGGAATACACAGATCTTCCATAAAGGAGCCGAATGAAACCAAAATCTCATGTTCGGTTTTGAATTAGAGATGTTAAAAATGATCAACCAACGTCGACTATAACCCCTAGCCTTCCAAGCTAACGATGCGGGTTCGATTCCCGCTACCCGCTATATATTCATTCCTTAACCTACATAGGATATACAGATGCATTATTTTTTTTTATATGCGTCCTTATTTTGTTGTATTCCCTAAATCCGTCTAATCCTTTTTTTTTATGAAAAAAATGCGAAAATAGGAATGAAGAGCGTCCATTGTCTAATGGATAGGACAGAGGTCTTCTAAACCTTTGGTATAGGTTCAAATCCTATTGGACGCAATTTATTTCTATATATCTATTCTAGATATAGAATAGAAAAAAAATAAGAACTCTATTTTCTAAAGGCCTTTTGTTCGAATAAGAAATCTTTATCAAGGATTTCTCTTAATTAAGAATAGAATAAAAAAGATCCATTTACATTTATGTTTGTTCCTGAAGTAGAAAGAGTTCAATCTGTTCCTGAATAGCTTCTTTCAAAAGG